TCACTTAATCTTTTTCTATCTATTTTATATATATCAATAAAATTTATATCAATAAAATATAAATAGATTTTTGTCGTTATAAAAGACACTTTTTTATATTTTATAGTAACAATAATAAATTTAGTATGATATAAATAGAACAAAAGAGGAAATAGCAAAGAAACAAAAAGGTTATACAAGGCTATATACAAATCATCCACATTTTTTTTATTTCATTAATTGAATTTTATTTGTTGATTAGGGCGAAGTTCCGTAAAAACCCCCGCCCTTTTTGAAATATCATGAACAGTTCCTGTAGGTTGAGCACCTTTTTCAAGGAAATATAGAATAGCAGGAACATTTAAATAGATTTGATTCTTTATCGGGTCATAAAAACCCACTTTACGAAGATCTCTTCCCTCTCGTCGGGATCGAACATCAATTGCAACGATTCGATAAATGGCTCATTGGGATAGATGAACAATACTCCCCCCCCCCTAGAAACGTATAAGAAGTTTTCTCCTCGTACGGCTCGAGAAAATTATAAATTATGTCTATGTATAGAATCATAATAACAAATAGATCCATAAAATCATCAAATTCATTATATTATTGATTTTAGTTTAAATACTTTTTCTTAGTCTTCCCCCCCCCCCCCCAAAAAAAAAAAATTATTTGTATCCTCATAACTCAAGTTGAATAACTCTCAAATAACTCAAAAGAAACCTTTTAGGTATTAAATTTATTGAGTGGTCTCTAACCCTTTTTGTCTGTCTCCTTTAGAATCTATTTTGATTCTTAAATATGATCTGGTTGTTGAGACAATTGAAAACGGTATTTCCTTGTTCCAGGATCTTTATCTTTGCCTTGAATCATTGGGTTTAGACATTACTTCGGTGATCTTTAAATCGTTTCAAAACGGCAGCAACATACCATTTTTTGTGATTTCTTTCTATCAAAGAATCGTATGAATGGTTGATTCCTACGTAATACACTTTACTTTTGATTTGATCAAAAGAGTTTTACCAATTCCAACAAAATTAACTTTTAAATTTTATCGAATTGGATCCTTTAGATTTATATATCTAAAATATACTTACGAAGTTGTTCCAATTTATTGATCGATACTAACCTTAGATTCTTGCCCTTGAGAAATTAATCAATACGTTCTACTCGAGCTCCATCGTGTACTATTTACATGGCAACACTCTCAAAAATGAGGGTTCCAGTGGAACAGAACAAATGATGTCGAGCCAAGAGCACTTTCGTTCCTATATAATATAAAAAAGTGGTGGATGTAAGAATCCACAGCTGATCATGTCCTTCAAGTCGCACGTTGCTTTCTGCCACATCGTTTTAAACGAAGTTTTACCATAACATTCCTTCAGTTTGGAACCAGTATGTAATTGATTCAATTATGGAATCGTGAATAATCATCGGTTCGGTCGGTACATAATAATCTATACTTTTTTCTTCTATATGAAGAATGGATAATGTATGACGAAGTCTCAACAAGAATTCAATTAATTTAACCCCATTGTTTATAATTTTTTTTTAATTATAACTAACATAACATGAATAAATAAACACGAATAAACAAGTTATTTTGAATCTCTATCTTCAAGTAACGTGATAGGATAAATTCAACAATTTCACACTTCTTAGAGTACCAAGAACTCATAAGAAATCATTAAAAAGATTTAATTGATTGAATAGTTTCCTACCCTATATCATTATTTGCATAAGGTTTTACAGTAAGTACCATTCGCTTTTTATCATCATTAAGAGAAAGATAAATCCATATTGGATTAAACCATCAATGATTAATAAAAAAAAAAAGACTGATGTAAGGAAAGATTGAAGATTTAGGTTGTTATTTTTTCGTATTTCATATTGTAAAATCAGTAATATTTAACAAATCAAAATTTCGTTTCATATGCGTGTTATTTGAACTCGATTAAATTTGTGAAAAAGATATGATTAATAATAAAAAAAAAAAAAAAAGAAATAAGAATCACATTCTATAACAATATTATACTCTTAAACGGAAGACTGGTCGAAAAGATAATCTTTATTTTGATATATTTTATTATGATATAGATTATGATATAGATATATATTTTAATAGATATATATTTTATTTTTTATTATAGATTAATAAAATGATCGTGGGTCAGGTATGTTCTGGGACGGAAGGATTCGAACCTCCGAATAGCGGGACCAAAACCCGTTGCCTTACCACTTGGCCACGCCCCATTTCTAGTCGACACTAATAAACACTAATATTGGTACTGGTTGTTCGTCAACTCAAGTCTAAATATCTATTATCTATAAAATAGATTACTAGAATTTTTATACATGTAGACGTAGAATTAAACAGAATTTATTGATCATTACATATAATTCAATTAAGATATTGTATGAAAGTATGGTTTATTCTATTCTCTTTTGATTTGAGAATTGAAGGATTTTTGATTGGGTGAGTTCAAATCAAAGAAAGTTTTTTGGTCTATCTTATTTTCTTTTTATTCATTTTTCTTTTCTATGAATAATAACATATTTATAATAATAAAAAACTCAATTTATTAATAACTCAATCAAAATAAATAAAATACAATTATCCTCAAGAACAAAATGTTTGTTATGCTTAATATATTTAGTTTGATCTGTATCTGTCTTAATTCTGCTCTTTATTCAAGTAGTTTTTTCGTCGCCAAATTGCCCGAGGCCTACGCTTTTTTAAATCCAATCGTAGATTTTATGCCAGTAATACCCCTGTTTTTTTTTCTCTTAGCCTTTGTTTGGCAAGCTGCTGTAAGTTTTCGATGATATCTTTAATTTAATAATGTCTAGACAAATTCATGATTTATTGAAAAAAAAAAAATTCAAAGAAAAGAATTGATAAGATCAGATAAGTCTTACACCCTCAATTCAAATATTGAAATTCTTGTACAACCGCGAAAAATCTGGATCACCCCACTTTATTTCTTGGTGTCAAAATAAAAAATCAAAATAGTAGGGTATGCGGTATAAAAACGGAGAATCTATTCTCTTTTTTACTAAAAAAAATCTTGGAGATTATGTAATGCTTACTCTCAAACTATTTGTTTACACGGTAGTGATATTCTTTGTTTCTCTCTTTATTTTCGGATTCCTGTCTAATGATCCAGGACGTAATCCTGGACGTGAAGAATAAAAGATAAGGTTTTTGTTTTCCTTGATTGATTTTTAAATGTTCTTAGTAGGATTTTATCTATTACACATTTTTTACTATTAAAAATAAAAAGAGCTCGCGAAAAATTCGAAAGAAAATACCAAGTCATCAACAAAAACGGAAAGAGAGGGATTCGAACCCTCGGTACGAAAAACTCGTACAACGGATTAGCAATCCGACGCTTTAGTCCACTCAGCCATCTCTCCTCCCAATTGAAAAAGGATAATACTATGTTACATTATAAAAAATAAGGATTGAAAGAGCCCTTCATAATATTTTTTTTCATCCGAGAGTGCTTTTTAGTTCCACGGCCCGGCTAAGTACTGACCAGGCCGGGCCCGCCATTTATTGTTCCAACGAATCATAAATAATTTTTTTTTATTTGAAAACTAAAATACTTGCTTGTTATTACGATTGGAAACATAAAAACTCTTTTGATTTCTATGATATAGAATCAAATGATATCGAATCAAAGTGTCGTTTCTTATCTTAATTCTTAATTTTTTATATTTATTCTTTATTTTCTTTATTCCTTTTATTTTAGTAAAGTAAATAAATTATTTTAGTAAAGTAAATAAATAACAAAAAGGGAGCTGTGGATTCTTGCACAATACATTTTCATGTATGTTATGGCTTAAGTAGTTTTGTCGAGACGTCTAGGTCAAAAACCTCCGGCAAAAAAACACTTGTTATTTAGTTTTAGTTATTGAAATTTAATGAATTCTCTTTTCCGAATCTCATTGGGTTCTCTGATACAACACGTAAACGCTCTAATTTTCATGATTATTTTATGATCCTATCCTTTCTTTTTACTCTTTTAACTTTTTATTACGACCCATTTTCTTGTTCGACAAAAGGTTCATTTATATACAATAATCGGATTGTAGCGGGTATAGTTTAGTGGTAAAAGTGTGATTCGTTCTATAATCCTTTATATAGTTAAGGGGTCTTTCGGTTTGATTAATATTTCATTCCGACCAAAAACTTTATTTCTTAAAAGGATTTAATCCTTTACCTCTCAATGAAAAATTCGAGGAAGAATATACATTCTCGTGATTTGTATCCAAGAATCAATTAAAAATTGAAAAATTGGATTATGAGATTACGAAACATAATTTTTTTTTTTTTATTAGATCAATACTTCTAATTGAATAAGTATGAGTAAAGGATCCATGGATAAAGATAGAAAGTGGCTTTCTAATCGTAACTAAATCTTTAATTTGGAATTTGTATTACGGAAATTGAAGCAAAATGGCTATTAAACAATGACTTTGGTTTACTAGAGACATCGACAAATTTTTTTAGCTCGGTAGAAACAAAATGCTTTTCCTAAGGATTCTCTCACATAGAAATAGAGAACGAAGTAACTAGAAAGGTTGTTATAATATAATCCCCCTCTTTTCTATAGGGATCGTCTAGAAAGCGGGTTGTTCTGAATACATTCAGACAGAAAAGCTGACATAGATGTTATGGGTGGAATTTTTTTTTTCGTTCATGTCTTAATATAGGAATTTATACATCTTCCATAAAGGAGCCGAATGAAACCAAAGTTTCACGTTCAGTTTTGAATTAGAGACGTTAAAAATGATGAATCAACGTCGACTATAACCCCTAGCCTTCCAAGCTAACGATGCGGGTTCGATTCCCGCTACCCGCTTTTACTTTATTTTTTTATTAAATTAATAAGAAATAAGAAAAAAATAGAATTAAATATTTTGAGATTTTTATTATTTTATAAAAAATTTTATGAATATAATTAATGTAATGCATCATTGACTTGAATACGGAATTCCCGGAATTGGTTCAA